AGAACTATTGTCGATACTAAGACTAAGACTAAGACTAAGTCAAAAATTTGTATCCATTTCTCATCATATTATGCATGAATCAGATAGATTATGGCGAATTCTTCAGACAAAATGCCGTGACAAACTTCCACAACGGATTCTGAATCTGAATCGGAATCTGAGCCATTGGATTTCTAAGGTTTTGTATAATTTTCTTCTGTTGCAAGCACAAAATCCTCAGTCACGATTGATATCGACACATCTGAGATCGCGACATGTTCAGGAGTTCATCTATTCAATCTTTTTCCTTCTTCTTGTTGTTGGATATCTCTTTTTTACACATCTTCTCTTTGTTTCCGGGGCCTCTAGTGAGTTACAGACAAAGTTCGAAAGGGTCAAATCTTTGATGATGGAATCATCTATAATTGAGTTGCAAAAACTTCTCGATAGGTATGCTACATCTGCACCGAATTCTTTCGGGTTAAGCTTAAAGAATCGCGCTCCGGACCAATTACTAGATTCTCTAGACGAAATAGGGACTTCTGGCGACAACTCAATACGTTCGAAGCAGGAAGATTTGAATATCAATCTCAGCGATATCATCGATTTCATACTAAATCCCATCAATCGAATCACTTTTTTGATAAATACGAGACATCTAAGTCATACAAGTAAAGAGATCTATTCATTGATAAGAAAAAACGTCAAGGGGGATGGGGATTGGCTTGATGATAAAATAGAATCCGAGCTCGCGAAACATGAGTTGATTGATGATGATGAAAGAGCATTCTTGGTTCAGTTCTGCGCCTTACCGACAGAAAAGGGGATTGATCAAATTCTATGGAGTCTGACTCATAGTGATCATTTCTCAAAAAATGACTCTGGTTATCAAATGATTGAACAACCGGGAGCAATTTACTTACGATCCTTAGTTGACATTCATAACAAGTATCTATTGAATCATGAGTTGAATACATCCTGTTTAGCAGAAAGACGGGTATTCCTGGCTCATTATCAGACAATCACTTATTTACAAACTTCGTATGGGACTAATACTTTGCATTCCCCATCTCATGGAAAACCCTTTTCGCTCCGCTTAGCCTTATTCCCCTCTAGGGGGATTTTAGTGCTAGGTTCTATATTAACTGGACGATCCTATTTGGTCAAATACCTATCGACAAACTCCTATATTCCTTTCATTACGGTATTGCTGAACAAGTTCACGGATGACGAGGTTGACACTTATCTTGATGACGATGAAGATGCCGATCTTGATGAGCTTTATTCTAGTAATTTGTTGAGTTTTTTTGGTGAGGATATTAATATTAATTCTATTCTGGATCGGGAGGCTAGTGACGATATCGATTGTGACCTTGATGTGGAGCAGGAAGTGCAAACTCTGACGGATAAGTTTATGGATCCGTGGGGACAAGAAATAGACTACCAATTCTATCTCACCCTTCAATTCGAATTAGCAAAAGCAATGTCTCCTTGCATAATATGGATGCCAAACATTCATGATCTGGGTCTGAATGAGTCGAATCGCTTATCCTTCCTTCGAGTAGGGAACTATCTTTCTGAAATATATTCCACTGGCAATATTCTTGTTATTGCTTCGACTCATATTCCCCGAAAAGTGGATCCCGCTGTAATAGGTCCGAATAAATTAAATACGTGCATTAAGATCCGAAGGCTTCTTAGTCCACAACAACAAAAGCACTTTTTCACTCTTTCATATACTAGGGGATTTCACGCGGAAAAGAAAATGTTCCAGACTAACGGATTCGGTTCCATAACCATGGGTTCCAATGCAAGAGATCTTGCAGCACTTACCAATGAGGCCCTATCAATTAGTATTACACAGAAGAAATCAATTCTAGACACTAATACAATTAGATACGCTCTTCATAGACAAACTTGGGATTTGCGAGACCGGGTAAGATCGGTTCCGGAGCATGGGATCCTTTCCTATCAGATAGGAAGGGCTGTAGTACAAAATGTACTTCTAAGTAATTGCCCCATAGATCCTATATCTATCTATATGAAGAAAAAATTATGTCACGGAGGGGATTCTTATTTGTCCAAATGGTACTTCGAACTTGGAACGAGCATAAAGCAATTAACGATACTTCTTTATATTTTGAGTTGTTCTGCCGGATCGGTCGCTCAAGATCTTTGGTCTCTACCCGGACCCGATGAAAAAAATTGGATCACCTTTTATCGACTCCTTGAGAATGATTCGGATCTAGTTCATGGCCTATTAGAAATAGAAGGCGCTCTGCTGGGATCTTCACGGACAGAAAAAGATTGCAGTCCGTTTGAGAATGATCGAGTTACATTGCTTCTTCGGCCCGAACCGAGGACTCCCTTAGATATGATGCAAAATGGATCTTGGTCTATCTTTGATCGGAGATTTATCGACGAATCGGAGTTTGAAGAAGGGGGGGAACTTGGCTTGCAACAGATAGAGGAAGATTTACTCAATCACATAGTTTGGGCTCCTAGAATATGGCGCCCTTGG